ATATGTAGAAAGCCTTTTTTTTTTGTTTTTCTTCTTTGACTTCTATAGTGAAGATAGTCGCACGTAATGACAGATCACCGCCATATTATTAAAAGCTTGTGGTAAGAATGGATTTCGTTCTAGTGCTCGAAAATAATATTCCAAAGCTTTCGTATGCTCTCCATTACTTGTATGGATAAGACCTATATTATAGAGTATATAACTTCGATCATAAGGATCAATTTCTAGTCGCATAGCTTCATAATAATTCTGTAAAGCTTCTGCATAATTGCCTTCGGATTGAGCTGACATCCGTTACGGTCGCCATTCAATTAAAATAAAAGAATCTCCGTTCCAGAACCGTACGTGAGATTTTCACCTCATACGGCTCCTCCCTTATGTGCATAAGGAGAATATACATAAAATCAAAAAGATGAAAATATTCTCATTATAGACTGAGCAGGGCTAGTGTTTTTACAAGAAATATCTAGCAAACCTTCCTGCAAGAGATCTTTTCTTAACATCAAGACTAGATAGAAATGAGAACTCGAGCAATTTCTTTGTTTTCAACGCCTCCTAATTTCCAGGAATTAGTCACTTCAAACAACCTTCGATGGTTATATTGGTATCCAAAGTACGAACGAGATGGATGTTTGTTGTCCCAACCATTCTTTTAGTCCCGAGCCCAATAAAATAAGGAAAGGGGTCATTTCTAACAAGGTTTTTGTGTTGTTGATTCCTAAGTGTAGTGCTTCTTCCCTTATGCTGTCCGTTGGTACTAGTGGAGTAGGATTATCCCATAGAACCTTTAGGTTCTAACCTTTCGCTCAATACTAGAATCGAAAATTGAAACATAGAATCTGAGATTGCATTAATCGAGGATACACGACAGAAGGAATTGTTCTATTTCCAAACTTCACCTTCAACAAGCGTAGATTTCTTTCAAAAATTTTCCCGAATCACGTGTCTTTCTCGTAAGACCGAGAGAAATTCAATAAAATAAAAAAAGAATCAAATCACACCATCTCTGTAATAGGTAAATGCCTCCTTTTCTCCTGAAGTTGTCGGAATTATTTGCAATAAGATATTGGCTACAATTGAAAAGGTCTTATCAATAAAATTTCCATTTATCCGCGATCTAGGCATAGCCAGTAATCCGTTTTCAAATTTTTCTCATTCCTTCTCGTAGGAAAATGATCCCACAAAGAAAAGAATTATACAGTACAAAATAACATAAAAATAGATTGATTTGCAAAAAAAAATGAGTAAGAAAATAATTGTCTTGGGGCCCCGAAAGATCTTTTTTTACTTTGATGAAAAATTTTCTATTTTTATTTGTAAAATAAAATAATATATTATAGTTTTATAGTTAAAATAGATTGGTCATACCCACCGAATAATCTAGAATCGAATAGCAAGAACTCACTATTCACTGGGTTTTTGATTCATAATCATTATGTAGGAGAGATGGCCGAGTGGTTCAAGGCGTAGCATTGGAACTGCTATGTAGGCTTTTGTTTACCGAGGGTTCGAATCCCTCTCTTTCCGCACCCTCACTTAATAGACCTAGATCCGTTTTATTAAAAATACCGAGCAACGGAGACCTTTATTCCACCAATTAAACCTTTCATTGATCGTTGATATAGATTCTCTATTCCCAATTGCCGCAACTAGGAAGAATACCGGAAAGAATATGAAAATATCCCCTCTGACTATGATACATAATACATAAATGAGATAAAATCGGAATCAAAGCCGTGTTTTGCTTACTTAACCTTAGGTTAATTTGATAAAAGGGAATAAAATTGCCTGAACCTCTGCTATTTTATATTTTATTTGAGTTTAGGTTTAATTAAGTTTGACGAGAATAATACTCTACGACTAGCAATTCATTTATTTTTAAACCGACCCATTTACTATCTATTATTTGATTGACTAGTCCTTTATATTGGACTGGGTGAAGAGTCAAATGGTTTGGCACTTCCGCCTGAGGGGAAGAGTTGAGAGAATTTTGAATCAGAGTTCTGGATTTTTGTTCATCTTTCGCCATAATAATATCTCGGGGTTTACAGCGATAACTTGGTATATCTACTATACGCCCATTCACTAAAATATGCCTGTGGTTAACTAATTGGCGGGCTGCGGGAATAGTCGAAGCCATACCCAACCGAAAAAGGATGTTATCCAAACGCATTTCAAGTAATTGTAGTAAAACTTGACCTGTTGACCCCTTGGCTTTTCCGGCGATATGAACGTATTTAAGTAATTGTCGTTCTGTAAGACCATAATGAAAACGCAATTTTTGTTTTTCTTCTAGGCGAATACGATATTGAGATTTTTTCCCGGAACGCGATTGGTTTCTAAGATCACTCCCGGCTTTAGGCCTTTTATTAGTTAGTCCCGGTAAAGCCCCCAGGCGGCGTATTTTTTTGAAACGAGGTCCTCGGTAACGAGACATAAAATAAAGACTCCTTAATTCTTATTAAGAATTCATTTCATTCTTTTTTTTTTTTTTATTTTACAGAATAAATCAAAACTCAAACTGAACTAAATGAAGCGAAGTTTGCTGAAGTAGTCTACTTGTACTATTACTATACAGAAGAATGAGATAAATTGAATAAATAGTCAAACTTTCTATTATTCTATATATAATAGAAGATATAAGATCCTTTTCCTGGCATAGTCAGGAGTTCCCCCTATAATTTAATAAATTCATTAATTTTGGAAAGAGGGGAAGAAACTTTTCAATATTCTTTGATTTCAAAGAAAGATTCTCAGTTTTTCAAAACAAAAATAGAATAAAAAAATGAAAAATATAAAAAAGCCAGCTATCGGAATCGAACCGATGACCATCGCATTACAAATGCGATGCTCTAACCTCTGAGCTAAGCGGGCCCACATTATAGTAATAGAAATTTTCTATGCATAGCATAGGAATTCAAGACACTATTACTATAAGTATAGTGTCTCTAGAAATATAGAAAAGAACAGAATCCACAATTACCAATAAATATTGGATATTATAGAACAGAACGATTTCTACAGCGATATAAAATTTTAATTTCTTTATCACAATTCTAAATTAGAATAGAATAATATTCGACAGTCAATCTTAAATATTTTTAGATAGTTAAACTTTTTTTATTTTGAATTCAGATGATATTTGAAATTCTTTTTGTTACACTTCTATATTTTCTATCCTACAATATTTCGCTAAATTTCTTCCTAATTTGGTTGATTAATTATAACTAATCCAACATTCCTCGGCTTTCATTTGTCAAAGGAAAGGGGAAGTTAAGAAAAAAAAAGAATTGACCCTTTAAGTATCCCAACTGCATGGGAAAAATGGCATGAAGAGAAAGATATATAAAGGATATATATCAATCTATATTGAATTGCCGATACAGAAATGATAAAATCCAATTTGATTGAATCAAATATGGGTTTACTATAGGAAAGAAAAAAATACTTTTTTGAGATAGTAATCGCTATCTAATAAATTCAAAGGTTCCAGTATAAATAAAAGAAAAAAGGAATAATCTAATTATTATAATTATTATTATAATTTATAATAAAAATAATAAAATCTGAATTTCAAAACAAAAGACAAAAAGAAGGGGGATATGGCGAAATCGGTAGACGCTACGGACTTAATTGGATTGAGCCTTGGTATGGAAACTTACTAAGTGATAACTTTCAAATTCAGAGAAACCCCGGAATTAATAAAAATGGGCAATCCTGAGCCAAATCCTGTTTTCTCAAAACAAAGGTTCAAAAAACGACAAAAAAGGATAGGTGCAGAGACTCAATGGAAGCTGTTCTAACGAATGGAGTTGACTGCGCCGGTAGAGGAATCTTTCCATGGAAATTTTAGAAAGGATAAACGCATCTATTCTATCTATTGAATACTATATCAAATTTTTCATGTTGGCCCAAATCTGTTTTTTTTTTTTTATATTTAATATGAAAATATAAAAAAAAGTGTGAATTTATTTCACGTTGAAGAAAAAATAGAATATTCATCAACTCATTCACTCCATAGTCCGGTAGATCTTTTAAAGAACTCATTAATCGGACGAGAATAAAGATAGAGTCCCGTTCTACATGCTACATGTCAATACTGGCAACAATGAAATTTATAGTAAGAGGAAAATCCGTCGACTTTAAAAATCGTGAGGGTTCAAGTCCCTCTATCCCCAAAAAGCCTATTTGACCCCTAAAATATTTAAACTACCCCCCTTTTTCATTAGCGGTTCCAAATTCCCTTATCCTTCTAATTCTTTGACAAGCTTATTTTGGCGTAAATGACTGACTTTCTTTTATCACATGTGATATAGAATACACATTGCAAATGAAGCAAGGAATGCCGATATGAATAACGTTGAAATTACAGGACTTGGAGAAAACTTTGTAATCCCCCCCGTGTCCCTTTAATTGACATCGACTCCAGTCATCTAATAAAATGAGGGTGGGATGCTACATTGGAAATGGTCGGGATAGCTCAGCTGGTAGAGCAGAGGACTGAAAATCCTCGTGTCACCAGTTCAAATCTGGTTCCTGACACATGGTTTAATTTATATTTATAAATTAAAGATTTATAAATATAAATTAATTGATATGAAGAGAGATACGTATTGATTTTGAATCTAGATCATAATACATACTTTTATTTTATCTATCTTGGCGAGATATACCCCATCTATAAAATAGATGGGAAAAGTTTCTTAAAGAAATAAAATGAAATTCTATTTTATCTTTTTTTTTCTTTCATTCAAAAAGAATGTTAATACTTCATACATATTTGAAAGGGTAAATTGGTTTGTTCAAAGAACAAAAAGTCAAAGTGTGAAAATAGACAAGATTCGGTTCAGATACAATACAAATAAATTGAATTGGATACCCTTCCATTTCTTGGTATTTTCGTTTTCTTGGTATTTTCATTCCTATTCAATTTATTAATTCGTCTCGACATTACTTTAAGGTTCATGGTGGAGAACTCCTTTGATTCATCCTATTGGTTT